AGTAAGATGCCTGATTAAAGGATTATTTTGATGTAATAAAAAAAGTAAATTTTTTACTCTTACTAATTTACAATTTATGGAATTAAACCAAATCAAAAGAATTCAAAATTCTTTATGCATCATACATTAAATTATAAAAAGATAAGCTAAAAAAGCTATTGGGCTCATAACCCACTTATGAATTTAAAAAATTCTCTTTTTAATTTTAATAAATTCAAGAAAAATAATTTTTATTTCAATTATAGTAACAAGAACAATAATAATATTTTCATCCTCAATATTCTTATTTTCATGAATGAGAATAGAAATCAATTTAATCGTAATTATACCCCTAATTTGTAAAAGAAAAAAAATAAAAGATCAATCAATAAAATATTTTATTATTCAAAGTTTATCTTCATCAATATTATTAATTTCGATAATTTTAAATTTCTTAATTGAATCCCCAGTCAATTTTGAAAAATTAACTTTAATTAGATTAATAATAAAAACAGGAATATTACCATTTGATAAATGAGTCCCTATAATTCTTCAAAAGCTAAATTGAAATATATGTTTTATTATAAATACATGACAAAAAATCTCCCCTACGATTGTCTTTTGTCAAGTAATTAATTTTAAAACCTTAATCTTACCTTTAAGATTATCATTAATTTTTGCTCCCATTTCATTAATAAAATTACTTTCAATAAAAAAGATTTTAGCTTATTCTTCCATTTACAATTACCCGTGAATAATTTTGTCTATTTACCTTTCAAAATCAATATTTTTATTATTCTTTTCAATCTATTCAATAATAAATTTTATTTTAATGAAAAAAATAAAAAATCTTAATATTAATTTTATAAATCAAGTTTTAAATAAAAATTTATTATTCAAATTTAGAATCTTAATTAACCTTCTTTCAATAAGAGGTTTACCCCCAATAATAGGATTTTTCCCCAAATGAATAATTTTAAATATAACTATGAATATTTCATTAATATTAACTATTATAATAATTTTTTCATCCCTGATTTCAACATTTATTTACATAAAAATCGCATCATCAATTTTAATAAATCAATCAACAAAAAAAAAATTTTTTAAAACAAAATTTTTAAATGATAAAGATCTTCTATTAAACAGCTTAGGTTCATTAATATTTTTTATCTTAAAACCAAATTAGAGGATTTAAGTTAAAAAAACTATTAACCTTCAAAGTTGAAATTATACCCAATTTGTAAGCCTTAGCTTTTCAAAGCATTTTCAAATTTGCAATTCAAAAAATTATTAAGACCTTAATGAGAGGTTTTCAACCTTAAATAAATTTACAATTTATTACTTTAATCAGACATCCCATTTTGATTAAATGAATAAATGATTTATATCTACAAATCACAAGGATATTGGTACAATATATTTCATTTTCGGAATGTGATCAGGAATTTTAGGAACAATATTAAGAATAATTATTCGAATAGAATTATCTCAACCAGGGTCACTTATCAAAAATGATCAAATTTATAATACTATTGTTACATCCCATGCATTCGTCATAATTTTCTTTATAGTTATACCAATTATAATTGGTGGATTTGGAAATTGAATAATCCCTTTAATAATTGGTGCTCCCGATATAGCATTTCCACGTATAAATAATATAAGATTTTGACTTCTTCCAGCATCTATTATACTTTTAATTTCTAGATCAACTAGTGGTTCAGGAACAGGGACAGGATGAACAGTTTACCCTCCCTTATCTAGTCAAAATGCTCATTCAGGACCCTCAGTAGATTTAACAATTTTTTCTCTTCACATTGCAGGAATTAGATCAATTATAGGAGCTATTAACTTTATTTCAACAATTTTAAATATACGTTCTAAAGGTATAACCTTAGAAAAAATTCCTCTACTTTGTTGATCAATTTTTATTACAGCTATTCTACTTTTGATATCTTTACCAGTTTTAGCTGGTGCAATTACTATATTAATTATAGATCGAAATTTTAATTCTTCTTTTTTTGATCCTTCAGGTGGTGGTGACCCTATTTTATATCAACATCTTTTTTGATTTTTTGGTCATCCAGAAGTTTATATTTTAATTTTGCCAGGATTTGGTTTAATTTCACATATTATTATAATAGAAAGAGGAAAAAATATAACATTTGGACATTTAGGAATAATCTATGCAATAATTTCAATTGGGATTTTAGGATTTATTGTCTGAGCCCATCACATATTTACAGTAGGAATAGATGTAGATACGCGAGCTTACTTTACTTCAGCTACTATAGTTATTGCTGTACCCACAGGTATCAAAATTTTTAGATGAATTGCTACAATACAAGGGGCAACAAATTTAAATTCCCCTCAAATACTTTGATCACTTGGATTTGTTTTCCTTTTCACAATAGGAGGATTAACAGGAGTAATCCTAGCAAATTCTTCAATTGATATTATTATCCACGATACATATTATGTAGTAGCCCATTTTCACTATGTTCTTTCTATAGGTGCAGTATTTGCTATTATAGCTAGTGTAATTAACTGATTTCCACTAATTACAGGTTCTGTATTAAACAAAAAATGAACAAAAATTCAATTTTTTATAATATTTTTAGGAGTAAATTTAACTTTTTTTCCCCAACACTTTTTAGGTTTATCAGGGATACCTCGACGATATTCTGACTACCCAGACACAATATTTTTATGAAACTATATTTCTTCAACTGGTTCAATTATTACAACTATTAGAATCATAATATTTATATTTATTATTTGAGAAGCTATAATATTTAAACGATTTCCAATTGCTAAAAATAGTAATTTATCCTCTATTGAATGAGTAATAAATTTACCTCCTCAAGATCATACATTTGAAGAATTACCAATTTTAAATAAATTATAATTTTCTAAGAGTGGCAGAAAAGTGTCATGAGCTTAAAATTCATTCATAAATAATATTTCCTTAGAAATATCAACATGAATAAGATTTAATTTAATAAACAGATATAGACCAATTATAGAACAACTTATTATATTTCACGACCATACATTAATAATTGTAATATTTATTATAATCACAGTATTAATAATAATAATTCTAATAATAAAAAACAAATTTAGAAGACGAAAAATTTTAGAAAATCAAATATTAGAAACCACCTGAACTATTATTCCTGCAATCACTTTAATTTTTATTGCCTTACCATCACTAAAAATTCTTTACATTATAGAAGAATTAATTAATCCATCAATTACTGTTAAAGCAATCGCCCATCAATGATATTGAACCTACGAATATTCAGATAAAAAAAATTTAGAATTTGAATCCTACATAATTAATAAAAAAAAAAAAAAAGAATTTCGATTAATTGATGTGTCTAACCGTATAGTTCTACCTTACTTAACCCAAACACGAATAATTATTTCATCTATAGATGTTATTCATTCATGAAGAATTCAATCTTTAGGAGTAAAAATGGATGCTGTACCCGGACGATTAAATCAAACATCAATCTTTTTAAAAAAACCAGGTTTATTCTACGGTCAATGTTCAGAAATTTGTGGTATAAACCACAGATTTATACCAATCTCACTTGAAAGAATTAATATAAAAATATTTATCAAATGAATCAAAAAAAATTAAAAATTTATTAACTATTTAACCATTAAGTGACTGAAAAGAAAGTAATGGTCTCTTAAACCAAAATATAGTAACTCGACTACTCTTAATGAAGGATTTTAATTTAAATAAAAATAGTTATTTGTCAAGTAATCTTTACAATTATTAATTGTAATTCCTGATACCCCAAATATCCCCTATATGATGAATCACAATTATAATTACATCGTCAATATTAACAATGCAAGTAATAACAAACTTAATATTTGATAAAGAAAAACTATTTTCAACAAAAAAAAAAAAAAAAAAAAACCAGATTAATATTAAATGATAACAAGTTTATTTTCGTCATTTGACCCCTCAACAAAGATTTTCCAATTAAATTGAATTTTAATAATTACACCAATTATAATTTTACCAATAAATTTTTGAATAAAAAAATCACGATGAACAATTTTTAAAAAAAAATCTAACAACTTTATTTTAATAGAATTTAAAAGAACTTCAAACCATAAAGAAATTAAACTTATTTCATTAAGATTATTCTTAATCATTGTTACTCAAAATATTTTAGGACTTTTTCCATATAATTTTACCCCAACAAGTCATATTTCACTAAATGTTTCAATTTCTATTCCAATTTGAATAATATTAATAATCTTTGGTTGAACAAAATTTTATAAACATATATTTATTCACTTATTACCCTTAGGTACCCCTAGAATAATTATACCAATAATAATTTTAATCGAAACAACAGGAAACATTATTCGACCTATTTCACTTTCAGTACGACTAACAGCTAACATAATTGCAGGTCACCTACTAATAACCCTTTTAGGAAATATAAACTGAACAAAAATTATCATTTTATCTTTACCAATTCAAATTATATTAATATTGTTTGAATCTTGTATTTCTATTATTCAAGCTTATGTATTTTCCACCCTTTTAAATCTATATTCTAGAGAAATTCCTTATGAAAAAAAATCACCCATTTCACATTGTTCCAAAAAGTCCTTGACCCATTCTTTTATCAATAAATTTATTACTAACCTTATTAGGAACAACAATATGAATCTACAAAAAAACATTTTTATATATAATTTTAGGATTTACACTTGTAATTCTTTGTATAATATTATGATGACGAGACATTACACGAGAATCTACATTTCAAGGAAATCACACTATTAAAGTTACAAAAATAATAAAGATAGGAATAATCTTATTTATTATTTCAGAAATCATATTTTTTTTTTCATTCTTCTGAGGATTTTTTCATTCTAGTTTATCCCCCTCTATTGAAATTGGATTATCATGACCACCAAAATCAATTAAAACATTTAATCCAATAGAAGTCCCTCTATTAAATACAATTATTTTATTATCTTCAGGAATTTCAATTACATGAATACATCACAGAATTTTAAATAACAAAATAAACCAAGCTATAAAATCTTTATCAATTACAATCTTAATAGGTCTATATTTTTCATTTTTACAAAAATGAGAATATACACAATCTGAATTCACAATCTCCGATTCAGTTTATGGATCTACATTCTTTATTTCAACTGGATTTCATGGAATTCATGTTATTATTGGTTCAACTTTCATAATAATTATACTATTCCGAATAAAAAATTTTCATTTTAGAAAAAATCATCATATAGGAATAGAAGCATCAATTTGATATTGACATTTTGTAGATGTTGTTTGATTATTTCTATATATTTCAATTTACTGGTGAGGTAAATAAATTCTTTTAGTATAAAAAGTATAATTGACTTCCAATCAAAAGGTTATTTAATAAAAGAATAATAAAAATTATTTTTACATTTTCAACAATTTTAATCTTAACTTTTACATTTTTTATTTTAACAACATTTATATCAAAAAAATCAAAAATTAATCGTAATAAAAATTTACCATTTGAATGTGGATTTGAATCTTTTTCATCCCCCCGAAATAGATTTTCTACTCACTTCTTCTTAATTGCAACTATTTTCCTAATTTTTGATGTAGAAATTTCTATTATTTTACCCTTATACTCTACTAAAATTTCAATTTTAAAAGAATGATTAATTTTTTCATTTTTAATTTTATTAATTCTTATAATAGGATTAATTCATGAATGAAAAAATAAAATACTTGAATGATCTAAATAAATAATTTAAATTAGGAGAATAGTTAATTATAACATTTTCATTGCAAGAAAAAAGTATTAGAATTATCTAATTTCTCTTACAAAATTATTATTTTAAGTAAAGAAGTATTATACAATTTAATTTCGACTTAAATTTAAGGTTTTTAACCTCTTACTTGTAAATTTTAATTGAAGCTAAAATGAAGCATTCCACTGTTAATGGAAAAATTGGAACATTCCCAGTTAAGAGTAATAATAATTAGAAGCCGCTAACTATCTAAATAGTGTTTAATCACTTTACTCTTATTTATATAGTTTAAAATAAAACATTATATTTTCAATATAAAAATAAATATTATTTTATAAATTATTTGAAAGGAATACTCCTTTATTAACATTTTCAATGTTAAACTTTAATATTATAAGCTACTCAAATTAATAAAAAAATATTACAAAAAAAAAAAAAAAAAAAGAAATTATATATAAATAAAATCTATTTAGTAAAAAAATATTTAAAATTTCAGAAAATCAATTTAATAAACCTACAACTCCTCTTCTTACAAAATATTCTAATCACCCACCTTCAATAATAATAAAATAAAAGTGTCTTAAAGAAAAAAATCGTTTTAAAAAAAAACCTGTAGAAAAATAATTTAAATAAAATATAGATCCAAAAAAATAAATAAAAAAATTTGACAAATAACAAACAAATGAAGAAAATAAATTTAATGAAATAAATAAGGATAATGTTATAAAAAAAATAGGCAAAATCCTAAAATTAAATTCAATAAAAAAAATTATATCCACAAATAATCAATAAATTAAAGAACCTAAAAATAAAGAAAAAATGTAAAGAACAAGTATAGATATATTTATATAAAAATTATACTTAAAATTAATTAAAGAAAAAAAAAAAGTATTAGAATAAAATAAATAATAACTCAGACGAATTCTATAAAAAAAAGTTAAAATTAAAGATAAAGAAAAAAAAAAAAAAATTAAATATCTATATTCTATTAAATAAAATAACTCCATAATAAAATCCTTAGAATAAAAACCAGAAAAAAAAGGAAATCCACATAAACAAAGTAAAGAAACAAAAAAACACGAAGAAACATATGGACACTGAATTAATAAGCCTCCTATAAAACGAATATCTTGATTACCAAAAAAACAATGAATGAAATAACCCGAGCAAAGAAAAAGTAAAGACTTAAAAATAGCATGAATTAATAAATGAATAAAACAAAGAGTCAAAGAACCCAAAGAAAGGACAAAGAATATAAATCCAAGTTGACTTAAAGTAGAAAAAGCAATAATTTTCCTTAAATCATTTTCAAAAATAGCATTTAATCTTGAAAGAAAAATTGTAATTAAAGAAATAAATATCAAAAAAAAAGTATTAAAATAAAATAAATATTTATTAAAACGAATAATTAAATAAACCCCCGAAGTTACAAGAGTTGAAGAATGAACTAATGAAGAAACAGGGGTAGGTGCAGCTATTGCACAAGGTAATCAAAAAGAAAAAGGAAATTGTGCTCTTTTAGTAAAAGAAGAAAACAAAATTAAATAAATTAAAATATTTATATTTAAATCAAAAAAAAAATTATATAAAAAAAAATGTCAACACCCAAAATTGAAAAACATTCCAATAGATAAAATTAAAAATACATCACCAAAACGATTTAAATATAAAGTAATTAAACCTGATCTAAGACTAGCTTTATTTTGATAATAAATTACTAAACAATAAGAAACTAAACCAAGACCATCTCAACCTAATAATATTCTTACTAGATCAGGTATTATAATGAAAAAAATTATTCTTATAATAAATAAAAATACAAAATAAAAAAAACGAATAAAATTTGTATCACCACTTATATAGCCAATTCTATAAAAAAGAACAGAACCAGAAATTAAAAAAACAAAAGATATAAAAATTAAAGAAATTCAGTCTAAAACAAATAATAATCTAAAAACAGAACCATTCAAATCAAAAAAAATATATTCTAAAAGAATAGTAACATTATATTCATAAAAATAAATCATAAAAAAAAAAAAAAAAAAAAAAAAAAAAAAAAAAAAAAAAAAAAAAAAAAAAAAAAAAAAAGCAATTTAAACTAAATAGCACAATCCCTCCCCTTGTAGGATTTTTGAATTCACAAATCAAAATTTTTAATTAAATTAAAGGAATATATTAAATAAATCAAAATCAAATAAACTAAAATAAATTTAATTCCTTAACTTTACATATTAAAAAAATAAATTAAATTTAAAATTAAACCAAATACAGGAAATGTATGAAGAAATAAAATTATATACTCTTGAACAAAACAAAATGAACCAAACCTAAATAAGTTAGATCTTTGACCATGTTGAGTTAAAAAAAAAATTGTTATAGAATAACAAGCAGAAAAAAATAAAATAAAAAATAAATAATATAATGTATAAAAACTTCATGACAAACAGATTAAAACTAAACAAATTTCAGAAAAAAGATTAATAGAAGGAGGACAAGATATATTTATAATACAAAAAATAAATCAAAATAAAGAGAGTGAAGGAAATACTCTATTTAATCCCCTTAAAATAAAAAATCTACGTCTTGAAAAGCGTGAATATACTATTCCTACAAGAAAGAATATTCCAGAAGAAACAAAACCATGACCAATTATTAAAACTAATGAACCTAAAATTCCTCAAGAATTCAAAGAAAATAATCCTAAAATTACCATAGATATGTGACAAATAGAAGAATAAGCAATTAATATCTTCAAATCTCTTTGAATTATACAAATTATTCTTAGTACAATACATCTTCATAAAATAAATCCAAAAAATAAAAAATTAAATTTTAAAATAAATTTAAATGTAAAACTAATTAAACGAATAAAACCGTAACCTCCTAACCTTAATAAAACACCAGCTAGAATTATTGATCCACCTACAGGTGCTTCTACATGAGCTTTGGGTAACCAAGAATGAAACCCATATATAGGAAATTTTACTAAAAAAGAAAATAATAAAAAAAATACTAAAATATAATTATCAAATTTAAATATCAAAAAATAAGAAAATCTTCCATAAAAATTTATTGTATAAAAAATAATTAATAAAAAAGGTAAAGAACCAAAAAGCGTATACAAAATTAAATAAAATCCTGCCCTTAAACGCTCTGGTTGATAACCTCAACCAAATAAGATTAAAAATACAGGAATTATTCTCCTTCAAAAAAAAAAAAAAAAAAAAAAAAAATCTATTACTGTAAACACAATTAATAATATTAATATTAAAATATTCAAATACAACATGTAAAAATTTAAAAAAATTAAAAAAGATCTTAAATTAGTTAAAGCAATTAGTAAACAAATTCAAATACTTAAACACACAAAATTATATGAATATAAGTCTATTCCAAAAAAATAAGAAACCTTAAAAAAGTGAAAAGAAATAAAATTTCTAAAAAAAAAAAAAAAAAAAAAAAAAAAAAAAGAATAAATGTTATAGATTAGTTTATTACTTAATAGGGTCAAAAAAATTAAATATAAAATATATTTTAACATAATCTTATTCTCAATAAATAATCAAAAGAATTTTTACGAACTATATAAACAATTAAAGACAATCCCAAAACACCTTCACAGACAACTAAAATTAAAAAAATAATTGAAAAAAAGTTGTCTTGCAAAAAAAAAGAAAAATACATGTTTCTAATACCAAATAAAGAAATTGATATAAATTCTAATATTAACAAAGATAGTAAAAAATATTTTCGAACAAAGATTAAACCAACTATTCCAGAAATAAAAATTAAAATATATAAAAACATAAGTAAATAAAAAAGTCTGTTTTAATAGTTTAAAAAAAACAATGATTTTGTAAATCATTTTTAGATTATAATTCTTTAAAACTAATCAGTAAAGGTCAATATCCATCATTAGTCTCCAAAACTAAAGTTTTAACTTAAACTACTTACTGAATCAAATTAATCATTTTAATAATTTCACTCTTAACTCCAATAATTAATCACCCTATTTCTTTAGGATCACTATTATTAATTCAAACTACTTTAATTTGTTTAAATTTATCCTTTTCCATAAAAACAAGATGATATAGATACATTTTATTCATTACAATTATTGGAGGAATAATAATTATATTTATATACATAGCAAGAATCTCATCAAACGAAAAATTCTTTAGATTCAATTGAAAAAAAAATATTTTCTTTTCAGTATTAATTATTTTAACTTTTCTTATTTCAAAAAACGATATTTCTACATTTAAATTTTTAATAAAATCAGAAGAAACCAAAATTATTTTAAACGAAATTTATGAAAATAAAACTATATATAAAATATTTAATTTTAATAAAATTAACATTACATTAATACTGATATTTATTTTATTAATTACAATAATTTCAGTAACAAATATTTCTTCTTCATTTGAAGGACCACTAAAAAAAACTTATGTTTAAACCTAAACGAAAAATATTTTTTATCAATAATTTTTTAATTGATTTACCTTCCCCATCAAATATTTCAACTTGATGAAATTTTGGTTCAATGTTAGGTTTATGTTTATTTCTTCAAATCCTGTCAGGAATTTTTTTATCTATACATTATACTCCAAATATTTCATATGCATTTAAAAGAATTATTCATATTATACGAGATGTAAATTATGGATGATTAATACGAAATATACACGCAAACGGTGCTTCAATATTTTTTATTTTTGTTTATTTACATATTGGACGAGGTTTATATTACGGTTCATTTAAATTAAAAAAAACTTGAATTTCAGGTACTTTTATTTTACTTATTATAATGGCTACAGCATTTATAGGTTACGTATTACCTTGAGGACAAATATCATTTTGAGGGGCTACAGTAATTACAAATTTAATTTCAGCAATTCCATATTTAGGAGAAACAATTGTAAAATGAATTTGAGGAGGTTTTTCAGTTGAAAATCCTACCCTCAACCGATTTTTTACATTTCACTTTATTTTACCCTTTATTATTATATTAATAGTAATTATTCATCTAATATTTTTACACGAAACAGGATCATCTAATCCCCTTGGTTCAAAAAATAACATTGACAAAATTATGTTTCACCCTTATTTTACAGTAAAAGATACTCTAGGATTTATTATAATTATATCAATTTTCTCAATTTTAATTAATCTATTTCCCTTCTTATTGACAGATCCAGAAAATTTTACTATGGCAAATCCTTTAATTACTCCTATTCATATTCAACCTGAATGATATTTTCTATTTGCTTACGCAATCCTACGTTCTATTCCTAATAAATTAGGTGGAGTAATTGCCTTAATTATATCAATTTTAATTCTATTATTTTTACCATTTTCTATAAAAAATAAATTTCAAAGAAATTCATTTTATCCTATAAATAAAGGATGCTTGTGAACTTTAATTAATTCATTTATTTTATTAACATGAATTGGTGCACGTCCAGTAGAAGAACCTTATATTTTGACAGGTCAAATTTTGACAATTACATATTTTTTTCTATTTATAACTTTACCTATATTGTCAAATAAATGAGACAAAATTTAAGTTAATTATGTTTATTAGTTAATTAGCTTTAAAGCAATTATATCTTGAAAATATATTATAGAATAATGTTCTGTTAACTTTTATATTTACTAAAAAAAATGAAATATAAATAAATTTTTATAAAAATAAAGTAAATAAAATAATTTAATACTAATGGTAAATAGCATTTTCAAGATATATATATTAATTTATCATAACGATAACGAGGAAAAGAAGAACGAATTCAAATAAAAGAAAATAAAAAAAATATAAACCTAAGAAAAAAAAATATTCCATAAGCATCACCCCCAAAAAACATAATTACTATAAAAAATCTCAAAAATATTATATTTGAATATTCAGACAAAAAAAATAAAGAAAATATAAAAGAACTATATTCAATATTAAACCCCGAAACTAATTCAGATTCACCTTCAGAAAAATCGTAGGGAGAACGATTAGTTTCAGCTAAACAGCAGGAAAAAAAAACTAAAAATAAAGGAAAACAGCATATCCCAATCCAAAAAAAACATTGAAAATTAATATAATTAATTAAAGAAAATCTTTCAAAAAAAATTACTAAACATAAAATAATCAAAAAAAAACAAACTTCGTAAGAAATTCTTTGAGCAATAGAACGTATAGAACCAAATATTGAATATATAGAATTTGAAGATCAACCAGAAACTATAATAATATAAACTCCTATTCCAGAACAACATAAAAAAAAAAGTAAACCAAAAAAAAAACTTAAAAAATTAAAAAATAAAGGATATAAAAGTCAAAATATTAAAGAAATTGATAAACCTATTATAGGAACAATGTAATAAATAAAAATATTACCAAAACTTAAAAAATAAAATTCCTTTGAAAACAGCCTTAAAGCATCAGATAAAGGTTGAAGTAATCCTAAAATTCCTACTTTATTTGGCCCCTTACGAAATTGAATATATCCAAGAATTTTACGTTCAAATATAGTAAAAAAAGCCACACTTATTAAAATAAAAATTATCAAAAAAAAAATTCTAATAAAAAACATTTATTGAATGTAAAAAATTTACATTTTTAAATTCTAAATTTAAAGCACTTAATCTGCCAACTCAATTAATAAATTTTATATCTTAAAAGTCCTTTCGTACTAATTAAAATATTTAAGAAGATAGAAACCAACCTGGCTCACACCGGTTTGAACTCAGATCATGTAATTTTTTAAAGGTCGAACAGACCTAAAATTGTAAAATCTACCCCACAACTTTAAATTAATCCAACATCGAGGTCGCAATCAAATTTATCGATTTGAACTCTCCAAATTTATTACGCTGTTATCCCTAAGGTATCTTTATCTTTATATCTTTAAAAAGGATCAAAATATTCAAAAAAAATTGTAAAAAAAAATTAAAGTTTAAAATTTTAATTATCACCCCAACAAAAAAATTAAATTTTTATTACTGAAATTACTAATCAAAAAAAATAATAAAATTAATTATTAAGATCTATAGGGTCTTATCGTCACTCAAAAAAATTTAATCTTTCTAAATTAAAAATAAAATTCAAAAAAAATTTTTTAAATAAAGTTATTTTTTCATCTGACCATTCATTCCAGACCTCAATTAAAAGACTATTTATTATGCTACCTTTGCACAGTTAAAATACTGCGGCTGTTAAATCTTCACTGAGCAGGACTGACCTAATATAAATTCATCAGGACATGTTTTTGATAAACAGGTGAAAAATAAAATTTTGCCGAATTCATACCAAAAAATTTTTATTTTACTAATTTAATAATTTTTAAAAATTATTAAATTAAAACTTAAAAACTAATAAACAAATAAATTGCTTAAATATAAATAAAATGTAAATATATTTATTTAAATTTTTTACAAACTTATTTTTAAGACAAATACTAAACCCAAAAAAAATAATTATAAATAAAATTATATAAATTTAACAAGCTTATCCCTATTAAAATTAGAAATCAAAATGAAAATTTTAAAATAATTTTTTCAAAAAGAATTCATTAATTATATTAAATTCTTAGTTAACTAGATATCAAATTAAACGAACTTTCTTTTCAAAACTAAGACGAATTTATATTTAATTATTAAACATTAAAAAACCATTCAACTTAAATCATAAAACTTCGAGAAAAAAATTTTTAAATTTTTTAAAATTAATTAACCCTGACACAAAAGGTACTACAAAAAAGTATTCTTATATAAATTTTAAAAATAACCTTTTCAGTAAAATTAACTATAAAAAAGAAATTATTTTAAAAAATTTTAATAAACAAAAAAAAAACTTTTTTTAAAAAATAAAACAAAAAAAAAAAATAATTTTATTAATTCAGAAAAAGTTAAATTAATAACTAAGAATTTATTGTAAATAAATAAAAATTTTCTGTTTCTAGATACACTTTCCAGTACATCTACTTTGTTACGACTTGTCCCAATTTTCGGGAATGACGGGCGATATGTACATTAATAAGAACTTAATTCAAAAAGTTTAAAAAAATTATTTACTTTTAAATCCAAATTCATTTAAACACCAAATTCTAAAATCCAAATTTTTCTATAAAATTTTATTGTAACCCATAAAAACCAAATTATAATTGCACCTTGACCTAACATAAATTTAAAGATAAAACCAGAAAATTAATTTTCATTATAATCAACGACAGAGATATACAAAAAAAAATTTGGTAAAATTAATCGTGGATTATCATTTAAGTTACAGGTTCCTCTAAAAAGATTTAAAAACCGCCAAATTGTTTAAGTTTCATTTTTTAAATAACTACTATCCAAAAACTGATTTGTCTAAAATAACAGGGTATCTAATCCTGGTTTAAAAAATAGATTAATCAAAAAAATAATTAAATTATTAATAAATTTTACCTAAATTAAAAAAATTTTAAAAAATTATTTGAATTCAAATAAGTTAATTAACTCAATCATGAAATATAACCGCGAATGCTGGCATAACATTTTACTGATTTTAAAAAAATTTATCAAATTATATTAATAATTTTAATAAATATTAATCACTGAAAATAAAATTTAAATCTTTTAGAAATTTTTATTCTTCAATAAAGTTACATGCAAAAAAATCTTTTAGCTAATTTAGAAAACTATAATCAAACTTTTCATTTAAAATAAATATTTTCTTTTTCGGTACTATTATCTTATACTCCCTCACAATTCATTAAGTTTTCCCCAAAACTTAATCAAATCAAATATATATATTATTTAAATTTGAAAATTCAAAGTAATGCGCAGGTATAATAAAATATTTGTTTTACATTAAACTAAATATTTTAATTCATATAATAATATTTATTATAAACCAAATATATATTATACATTCATAAGAAGTATACTCCCTCACAATTCATTAAGTTTTCCCCAAAACTTAATCAAATCAAATATATATATTATTTAAATTTAAACCCCACATTAATTAAATAATTATTTGATTCTTATAAAATATTTTCTTTTTCGGTACTATTATCTTATACTCCCTCACAATTCATTAAGTTTTCCCCAAAACTTAATCAAATCAAATATATATATTATTTAAATTTGAAAATTCAAAGTAATGCGCAGGTATAATAAAATATTTGTTTTAAATTAAACTAAATATTTTAATTCATATAATAATATTTATTATAAACCAAATATATATTTTACATTCCTAAGAAGTTTTTTTTTTTTTTTTTTTTTTTATACAAACATTTTATTTTTAAATAAATATTATTATTTAATAATATTTTATTAATAATAGATAATTTTTATAAAAAATTTATTTAATAAAATTTATTTATTTATTATTACATTATGTAAATATTTATTAAAAAATAAATACATATATGTATATATAAATAAATGTATTAATATGTATGTAAATATTTATTAATATATAAATAAATATATGTATATATGAATAAATATATTAATATGTATGTAAATATTTATTAATATATATATATATATATATATATAAATACATATATATATATATATATTTATATATTAATAAATGTTTACATAATATTATATTAATTATTTAAAATAATTTTATTATAATTATTTAATAAGTATTTACAATATATTAAATTAATATTATTATATTACTTATTTTTTGTGTAGTATAATAATAATTAATATATTTTATATTATTAATAAAATATTTTATTATAACAAAATAACACCTTAATAAGAAATTATATTAAAAAATTTAAATTTTTCTAAATTTATTAGCTTTGACGACTTTTTTGCGAGCTTTGACGACTTTTTTGCGAGCTTTGACGACTTTTTTGCGAGCTTTGACGACTTTTTATGAAATAAAAAATTTTTAATTTTTAGCTTATTTTATCTTGTAATTAATTAATTAAAATTCTTCCTATATATATGTACCATTACATTATTTTTAATTTTAAATCACAAAAACCAATTTGTGACATGTTATTTTATGAAATAGAAAAAAAAAAA